ATAATAATATAATATCCGACGAATTAGAATCATCTTGATAGAGATAACAGGCCCTTTCTATGTATTATCAATAGGATCAATTATAACAAGTCACACACTCATATTCCAGAGATACCGAAACAAAAAATCCACGGTCGAACTACCAGAATATCTAGAAATGTGGAGCTTAAAGTAGAAAGGCCTTTTTTTGGATGGAAAAACTATGACTTCGTAGTTTTAGTTAGTAGAAACCTAATTCATTAAAATTCCGTCTAGTAAAACGGAAGAATTATAAATTTCTAAAATGATAGATAGGAATATCGCGAATAAAGCCATTGCGACCCCCATAAAAGGGGTAGTCCCCCAACCGGGAGCCACTTTCCCATATTCTGAATTCAAGGGTTTCAATAAACTACCTGCACCGGTTCGTTTTGGCTTAGCTTTAGAACTATCTTCAACGGTTTGTGTTGCCATAAATTCTATTTAATCATTAGTGTTGACTTTGTATACTATTCCGTTGTAGTTGTAAATACACGATCTTTTCATAGATCCATTGTAATCTTGAAATTCTAAAAAAATGGAAACAGCAACTTTAGTCGCCATCTCCATATCTGGTTTACTTGTAAGCTTTACTGGGTATGCCTTATATACCGCGTTTGGGCAACCCTCTCAACAATTAAGAGACCCATTCGAAGAACATGGGGACTAATTGAAGTAAGAAGTCTCCCAGATGGGGAGACTTCTTACTTCAATTAAATTATTTCATTTTTTGGTCGGAACCTTAGGAGGTTCTCGGAAGAAAATAGCGAAAAAAATTATCCCTAAAGTCGAAACTAAAAGGAACGTATAAACCAATGCTTCCATAGATTCGATCGTGGTTTATTTACAATTATAACTTCCACACCTATTCACTTGTCATTTGGGGTCATTTCCCATATAAAAAAAGAAAAAGAGTCAAAAAAAGGACAAGAGGGGTTTCCCATGTCAAATCAAAAAAGAGAAGTGAAATATACTATAGCAATGTGGTATCAGACTGTCTGTCTCCTTGTAGTTGGATCTCCAACTTTTTGGAATGTTCCAAATTCCACTTGAGCATCCAAGTCTGGATCAATACCAGCAAAAACATCTCGGAACAAGGTTCGAGCGCCATGCCAAATGTGTCCGAAAAAGAAGAGCAAAGCAAAGGTAGCATGACCAAAAGTGAACCAGCCCCTTGGACTGCTGCGAAACACACCATCCGATTTCAAAGTAGCTCGATCTAATTCAAAAATTTCCCCTAATTGGGCACGTCTCGCATATTTTTTTACAGTAGCAGGATCAGAATAACTTACTCCATTAAGTTCGCCGCCATAGAATTCCACCGTTACGCCTACTTGTTCAACACTATATTTGGATTCTGCTCTTCTAAAAGGCACGTCCGCTCTCACAATTCCCTCTTCATCTACCAAAACTACCGGAAATGTTTCAAAAAAAGTAGGCATACGACGTACAAAAAGCTCACGCCCTTCTTTATCTCTAAAGACTGGATGTCCTAACCATCCAACAGCTATTCCATCCCCATTGTCCATTGAACCTGCTCTGAATAATCCCCCCTTTGCCGGATTATTACCAATATAATCATAAAAGGCTAATTTTTCGGGAATTTTAGACCATGCTTCTGATAAACTAAGATTTTCAGCTAACCCATCGCTAACTCTTCGATATATTTCTTGCTGAAAGTATCCCTGATCCCACTGATAACGAGTAGGCCCAAATAATTCGATTGGGGTAGTTGCTGATCCATACCACATAGTTCCGGCAACTACGAAAGCTGCAAAAAAAACAGCAGCGATACTACTGGAAAGTACAGTTTCAATATTGCCCATACGTAATCCTTTGTATAGACGTTGAGGCGGGCGGACACTAAGATGGAATAGGCCCGCTAATATGCCTAATGTACCCGCAGCAATATGATGCGAAGCTATTCCTCCCGGAACGAAAGGATCAAAACCTTCTGCACCCCACGCAGGATTGACAGCTTGTACTTTTCCAGTTAGTCCATAAGGATCGGACACCCATATCCCAGGACCATACAAACCCGTTACATGAAATGCACCAAAGCCAAAACAAGCCACCCCTGCAAGAAATAAATGAATTCCAAAGATCTTGGGCAAATCCAAAGAAGGCTTTCCTGTCCGCTCATCAGTGAATATTGCTAGGTCCCAATATACCCAATGCCAGATAGCTGCCAAGAAACACAAGCCAGAAAACACAATATGCGCACCTGCCACACCTTCATAACTCCAAATACCCGGATTCGTTACAGTTCCTCCTGAAATACTCCAACCACCCCACGAATCGGTTATTCCTAAACGAGTCATAAAGGGGATGACAAACATACCTTGTCTCCACATTGGATCCAGAACAGGATCAGAGGGATCGAAAACCGCTAATTCGTATAAAGCCATCGAGCCAGCCCAACCAGAAACTAGAGCTGTATGCATTATATGCACCGCAAGCAATCGACCCGGATCATTCAATACGACAGTATGAACACGATACCAAGGCAAACCCATGGAAATACCCCTTTAGCAAAGAAAAATAGACACGATGTCGTTTTATTTTATCGCATTGGAAAAGATTATCCATATCCTATGTACCTAACCCTTCTAGGGGATTCTGTGTCAGAAAGCGTAAATATTTATTTCATTCCATTAAAAATAAGAAGCCAATTCTGTTTGTAAGAAGAAAGAGAAGCAGATCTATTCTATACTCGATAAGTGCCAATATGCAATGGGTAGCTTGGGCTATTTGGAAAAACGAAGAATAGATCTCTAATCCCTTTTTCTTTATCTCGAATCACAGATTCCTTTTTCTTTATTCAATCTATCTTATCTTACTTATATGTATCATTTTTCAATCTATGTATTAATAGAATCTATAGTATTCTTATAGAATAAGAAAAAAATAAAGATAATAAACTGCGGATTCTTTCTTTCTCTTCCATTCTTACGTTTCCATATTAAAGTGTAGTTTTCTTAACTTAAATTTAATAATATTAATCTAATATGCCCATTGGTGTTCCAAAAGTACCTTACCGGATTCCCGGAGATGACGAAGCGACTTGGGTTGACTTATACAATGTTATGTATCGAGAAAGGACACTTTTTTTAGGTCAAGAGATTCGTTGCGAGATCACGAATCATATTACGGGTCTCATGGTATATCTCAGTATAGAAGATGGAATTAGCGATATTTTTTTGTTTATAAACTCCCCCGGCGGGTGGCTAATCTCAGGAATGGCTATTTTTGATACGATGCAAACGGTGACACCAGATATATATACAATATGCCTCGGAATAGCCGCGTCCATGGCCTCCTTCATTCTACTTGGAGGAGAACCCACCAAGCGTATAGCATTTCCTCACGCTAGGATTATGCTCCACCAACCCGCTAGTGCTTATTATCGGGCAAGGACACCAGAATTTTTACTAGAAGTGGAAGAGTTACACAAAGTTCGCGAAATGATCACAAGGGTTTATGCACTAAGAACAGGCAAGCCTTTTTGGGTTGTATCCGAAGACATGGAAAGGGATGTTTTTATGTCAGCAGACGAAGCCAAAGCTTATGGACTTGTCGATATTGTAGGGGATGAAATGATTGAGGAACACTGCGATACTGATCCAGTGTGGTTTCCAGAAATGTTTAAGGATTGGTAGTGGCTGGGCTGGATTTCTTATAAATTTATTTCAAACCAAAATTAGGGTTTTATGGGATTTTATAGAAAATAGAAATACTTCATGATGATGAATCATCAGGTTAAGATCGATCTAAACCAATCCATTTTTTTCTATATACATACGATATGCCAACAGTTAAACAACTTATTAGAAATGCAAGACAGTCAATACGAAATGCTAGAAAAACGCCCGCGCTTAAGGGATGCCCTCAGCGTCGGGGAACATGTGCTAGGGTGTATGTGCGACTCGTTCAGATCATGAGTTTAAACAAATAAGACAATTTTTTAAGTATCCATGATCGATACCAATGAATAGGATAGAGAAGCTCTATCTTAGATTTATATGGTATATGAAATTTATGGTTTCCTTTGGTGCAAATCCAATCATCTAGATTGGAATTGTAAGAAGCAATTCCCCCTTTGGTAGCAAATGGTTATCCATTAAGCGGAGGAAATAGTAATAAAAAGAAAAAGGCTTATGCTCCTTTATCTTAAAAGAACGGACTAAAGGGTTAGCTACTTAGCCAACTTTCATAATTAAATACCGTCACTGTATGAATAATTCTTATTGTGAAAAGAGCTATTTACTCTATAATGGATAGGTAGAGCCAAAGAATGTGAACTATACAAGTTCACAATATCTTTTTTGATGAAATGAAAGAAAGGGCTCCGGTGTATAGAGAGGGCCTCACCGTTTAAAAGGTAACCATAGAAACGAAGGAACCCATTGTTTTTTTAGTATCGTTAAAATTTATTATTTCTATCCGAAATAACTAAAGAGAATAGAATAAAAAATAGTGGTTGGGAAGGTTATAGTAGCAAAAGCCATTGGAATTTTTATTTTATATATCGGAATAATCCGTTTTATTATTAATGGGAAAAAGGGCAGTTAAAAGAAGAAAAATCATTAGTTATTCATTAAGGTTAATTTGATTCAATGACCAGAGTTCCGCGAGGATATATAGCTCGGAGACGACGAACAAAAATGCGTTCATTTGCCTCAAACTTTAGAGGGGCTCATTTAAGACTTAATCGAATGATTACTCAACAAGTAAAACGGGCTTTTGTTTCTTCTCATCGGGATAGAGGTAGGCAAAAGAGGGATTTTCGTCGTTTGTGGATCACTCGTATAAATGCAGCAACACGAATATATAAAGTATTCAATAGTTATAGTAAATTAATACACAATCTGTACAAGAAGGAATTGATTCTTAATCGTAAAATGCTTGCACAAGTAGCTGTATCAAATCCAAATAATCTTTACACAATTTCCAATAAAATAAAGACTATCAATTAAAGGAATAAAAAAGTAATATACAGGAATAAAAAAAAAAGGAATTCCCGGAGAGGGAACTCCGGGAAGATACAATAAATTAAGATTAAGTAGTAGGAATCAACGAACATGTTGCAATAAATAAAAAAACTATTTCTTTTTTCCCTTTTTTCTTTCTTATAACAAACACAAGAATCAAAACCGAGTTACTTTCTTTATATATGGGTCTGGCCCTTTCGAATAAAACGTCAACAATCGGAACTTAAGTTTCGATTGTTGTTTCTTAAATTCTCGTTGGAGTTTCTTAAGTTTCGATTGGAATTGAACTTTTGTGTTAATTGAGGGATATGTCTATTTTTTCTGTGTCTAGGACCAGTAATTATTGAAATTGACTGGGCTTGAAATTGCTTCTCATTCTCATAGTTCCGAAATGGTAAGAAAGATAAAATACGAGCCTGTTTTATAGCAAGAGTAATTAATCGTTGTTGTTTCAAGGTTAATCTGTTTATTCGTCTGGATAATATTTTTCCTTGTTCACTAATAAATCGATTAATTAAACTCATGTTTCTATAATCAATTCGATCCCCCGGACCAATTCGAGAACGCCTACGAAAAGGTTGTTTGGATTTACGAAAAGGTTGCTTGGATTTATGAAAAGGTTGTTTGGATTTACGAAAGGGTTGCTTAGATTTACGAAAAGGTTGTTTAGATATATACATGATTTATTCCTTAGTTAAAAATTTGAAAAAAAAAACAAAAAAATAGATTTCTTTGTTTTATTAATTTTGGATCCAGAAGAAGTTATCTTTCTTTGGTCCATATATTATTTTATTGATATACTATATAAAATAAAAAAATAAAAACCCTCTATACATATGAAATAATATCTACCTAAAATCAGATGAGTTAATTTTTATTTTGTATTCTATCTATGTTCTATATATTAAATAAGAAGTTCTTTGGAAAAAATATTAAATAAGAAGTTCTTTGGAAAAAGCGAACACGCGATGTTCCTATTTCTTTATTTCGTTATGAGTCGTATGTTTGCGACAATAACGACAAAATTTTCTTAATTCTAATTGTCCGGGTGTATTGTGACGATTCTTTTGAGTACTATATCTAGAAATCCCCATCGATTCCTTATTGGTACCCTTTCGAACACAACTGATACATTCCAAAATAACCCTGATTCTAACATCTTTGCCCTTGGCCATGAACCTCCTTTCTTTTTTGGATCAACTTAACTTAATTCTTATACCTATTCTTTTATTCTTCTATTTTGGATCCGAAGAAGAAGAATAAAATCAATAGAAGTTCCCAACTAAAAATGCAATTTCTAAAGATTTTGTTGTAATTCTTCGAATTTTCTAACGAATCCAATAGACTAAAAAATTTTTGAAATTCGTAAATTAAGTAATAAAAAATAGAGAAATAATTAAAGAATACAATCCTTGTCGAACTAGCAAGGATTTTGCTTAGAAATCCTTTCATTTAAGTAGCAAGCTCAGCCCCGGTCTCTTTCTATGCTCTGATTTGTGAGGTCTGACTTAACTTGGATACCCTTTTTAATTAAATTTTCCAAAAGAAAAGGCATTTATCGAATTTTTCATGACTCTGAGATTCAACCCAATCCATCTTTTCTTTCTTTTTGCTTCGTATACTAAAAAAGATTGCAGGAAAATTTTCGTCATATCACAAAGAATTCGATCTCTCGGATAAGAATAACTAGAATTAAAAAAAAGGGAATGACAACGCATCTGGGAATAAACGATTAATTTCTATCAATAAACCTGCTAAAGCCCCAAACCATAGAGTACTTAGCACGGGTGCTACAGAGAGATATGTTTTTATATCCCGCATTGAAAATCCTCCTTCCTTATTAGAATACATATATGATCAGATACTCTTGCTCAAGCTCGTTTGTATTTCTTTTGTTTAGGCGAAATTCCGGACTAAAAAAACAAAATCAATATTCTATATATATATAGAATGAACCAGATAGACGAGATTTGCCTATCCCTAAAAAAGAAAAAGATGACCCCTTCCTACTTTACTAAGGAATAGTAATCTTTCTTTTATAGGTGAAATTCGACTGGATTTTAGATATATACTCTTCCTTGATTATATGAGACCAAAAACAAGAAATGAAAAGAAAGTTCTATATAAATAGAGAAATAGAATAAAATTATGATGTGGAAAATAAGAAAGGAATTGTGTACAATGGCATTGTACAACAATTTGGAAAAGGGATGTAGCGCAGCTTGGTAGCGCGTTTGTTTTGGGTACAAAATGTCACAGGTTCAAATCCTGTCATCCCTACCTATTACTTCTCTCTTTTTTATGGGCAGTAGCGGGGAGATCTATTAAAGTGGGTATAACTTTAATTTGTGGATACTAAACGCACGTGAGACACGTTAGGAGTAGAAAAGAATTTTCTTTTTGTTTTGAAAGCGCTCTTAGTTCAGTTTGGTAGAACGCGGGTCTCCAAAACCCGATGTCGTAGGTTCAAATCCTACAGAGCGTGATTCCA